GTTCCTGGAAATTCTTGCTCCCATTGGACCATTTGTATCTATATGCATCAGGATCCCGATTCATGGATCTCTCAGTTCCAGAAATAAGAGGATCAAACCATTTCTTCTGACTCTTTTTCAAATTCGATAAATGTTGGTTGATCGTATATTTCATTATAGTTATATGATTCAGAGTATCATTTCCTATTTGATCCCTTTGAATTCCATATTCGAAGTTGCGATCGGATCTATTCATTAAAAAGAATCGATTCGATACATTTCTTATGTACCCATAGGTGCTATATTGGATTTGAATCAGATTTCGGATCAATCTATATTGATTGACTGCCTCCATTACGTTGTTGCTAGCAAATACCGCTGTTTTTAGTTTGGGATCTTCCAACTCATTCCCGCAGTAGATCCGGACCGATTTTTTTCTGATCCTTCGAGAAAAAGATTCATTCTCCTCATAAAAAAGAGGAGGTAGAACCAATAAAGATTTCTTTTTCGATTCATCTCTGGAGTTGAATACCTCATTCAAGAATCTTTTTTGATCCAACCCGTAGGAATCAATAGAAAAGGCAAATCCCCTATGATACACCAGATCTGGCTCGGTTATTGATAGAGTGAATAGATCCGCCATTTCTGGGAATCTCTCTTCTGATTCAAAAAAATCGTGGCGTAACGCGTATCCCCCTTTGTTCCGGTCATGGAATAGATGAAAGAAATCAAAAAATGGATTTTTGTTCAAGAATGAAATCTTATTGGAACTGTCCATATCCGGTTCATCCTTCGGAACCATATCACATCCCGGATCTGGTTCCGAAGGATGAATTGAGACGGTATCTTGTAAATACGTAATTATCTTGAATATATCAACAATTTCTTTCTTTTCCGCTCGCCTGGAAGGGACAAAAGAAACATCTTGTTTTTTCTTCAACAATTTATGATCTCTAGTGGACCTCTCAGTAGGATTCGAACCCAGATGAAGTTCTGACCATCTGTCAGAGAAAAAAGAACGAATTGATCTTGTAGGATTCCCAAGAAATTCTTCGATTTCTTCCGGAAGCAGATGATTATTCATCCGCTTCTCAGGTTCCGTGAATAGCCAGGACATGGAGGAAGATCCAAAAAGGCATTTCGGGAATCGATCTGATTCTATCTCTGTTCGTTCCGTTTGAAGAAAGGAAGGATCCCAAAGAATCGATCTCTCTTTTAGTTGCTGAATCTCTGTTTGATCGATCAATGTGTGATATTCTGAATTCTCATTTCTAACGGAATCGAAATGATCTCTGGATTGATCAGAAGAAGATCCTTTCCATTGGCTAGAATCCGTTACTTGAACGAAAATAGATCTTGTGGAATCATATTGAATATTTGACAATACATTCCGTACCTTGCTAAAAAACCGATCCTTGTTTACCAACCACACATTGTCTAACCAAATCCAATTCTCTCTCGAGACGTTCCTCAAAAAATCCGATTCGTGCTGATTCTTCCCCCAACTAACGAAGAGATCTTGGCGGAATTGCCACATATGAAATTGAGCACAATTTTGCAAAGAAATACCCCACTTGTTTCTCGAGAAGAGATGGGAAACATGCTCAATATCGTTGGATTGCATAGTTGCCCCAGCTCCTTGTTGTTTGAAGAAACTCTCCCCCTTAATTGGTCTTTTTTCACGAAAAGCAGACATGAGATAACAAATCAAGTCTTTCCCTAAGATTTCGAATAGCTGTCCCGAATTCAAGTTGATTATGTTTCGTTTCTTCCTCGGAGAAAGACGATCAAACAATTCCCAATCATGGTCCTTGCGGATCGGATCATCCGTATAGGATAAAAAAAGAAACTCCAGATATTTGCTATCTTTCTCTTTGAATGAGATCTCAATTCCAGCTACGGTTTCATTAGATATCTGACAACTAGAATCCCTCTTTTTTCCGATCCGGTTCCTCCACCACCGCGAACCCCGGTTAGATTCAGGCATGATACGCTTTTTCTTTCTTGGGAGAACCCAAGTACTCTCTTGCGGATCCATGAAACAACTCTCAGAAATCTTTTTCCTTTTTGGAAGATACAGGAGCGAAACAATCAACCTATTTCTATTGGAAGACCAAAAAGATTCTTCCAATGTCTCCTTTCTGGGTCCAATGGAATTCATAGGTATAGGAAGAAGCCCCATCAAATAGAGATTTTTTCTTTCAACCATCTTTCGATTGTTAATACGAGATATAAGGACCACTACTACAAGCAGTACTACACCTTTGATCGTGAAATATCGATTGCTTGTTGCACCCTGTGAATCACGTGAAAGTAGGATACTCCAAATTCGGGGGTCAAAGAGTTTCATAAAACGTTCTTGGTGGAAAAAAATGTGAGTGAAAGATCCCACTGAATCGAATTTGATCCATGAATCTAAGAAATAGTGAGAATTCTTGATCTCTCTCAATATCTCTCTCAATTCGAATATCCAGGATTTGAATTGATGTCGTTTCATTGATTCCTCCTAAAGATTTCATTTCAATTGGAATTTGGTTATTCACGATGTACGATGATCCCTGTTAAGCATCCATGGCTGAATGGTTAAAGCGCCCAACTCATAATTGGCAAATTCGTAGGTTCAATTCCTGCTGGATGCACGCCAATGGGAACATTCAATAAGTCTATTGGAATTGGCTCTGTATCAATGGAATCTCATCATCCATACATAGCGAATTGGTATGGTATATTCATACCATAACATATGAACAGTAAGAACTATAATTCTTATCGATACTGGAACTCATAGGGAAGAAAATGGATTTATGGATGGAATCAAATATGCAGTATTTACAGAAAAAAGTATTCGGTTATTGGGGAACAATCAATATACTTCTAATGTCGAATCAGGATCAACTAGGACAGAAATAAAGCATTGGGTCGAACTCTTCTTTGGTGTCAAGGTAATAGCTATGAATAGTCATCGACTCCCGGGAAAGGGTAGAAGGATGGGACATACAATGCATTACAGACGTATGATCATTACGCTTCAACCGGGTTATTCTATCCCACCTCTTATAGAGAAAAGAACTTAAAGCAAAAGACTTAATAACACGGCAATACATTTATACAAAACTTCTACCCCGAGCACACGCAATGGAGCCGTAGACAGTCAAGTGAAATCCAATCCACGAAATAATTTGATCTATGGACAGCATCGTTGTGGTAAAGGTCGTAATGCCAGAGGGATCATTACCGCAGGGCATAGAGGGGGAGGTCATAAGCGTCTATACCGTAAAATCGACTTTCGACGGAATGAAAAAGAGATATCTGGTAGAATCGTAACCATAGAATATGACCCTAATCGAAATGCATACATTTGTCTCATACACTATGGGGATGGTGAGAAGAGATATATTTTACATCCCAGAGGGGCTATAATTGGAGATACCATTGTTTCTGGTACAGAAGTTCCTATATCAATGGGAAATGCCCTACCTTTGAGTGCGGTTTGAACTATTGATTTACGTAATTGGAAGTAACCAATTAGGTTTACGACGAAACCTAGGAATCGATCACTGATCCAATCGGAGTACCTCTACGGGATAGACCTCAACAGAAAACTGTTGAGTAACGGCAGCAAGTGATTGAGTTCAGTAGTTCCTCATAGAAAATTATTGACTCTAGAGATATGGTAATATGGAGAAGACAAAATTGTTTGAAGCGCGCACAGAACCGGAAGCGCCCCTTGTTTCAAAGAGAGGAGGACGGGTTATTCACATTTAATTTGATGGTCAGAGGCGAATTGAAAGCTAAGCGGTGGTAATTAGAAAGACCCCCGGGGAAAAAGAGAGATGTCTCCTACGTTACCCGTAATATGTGGAAGTATCGACGTAATTTCATAGAGTCATCCGGTCTGAATGCTACATGAAGAACATAAGCCAGATGACGGAACGGGGAGACCTAGGATGTAGAAGATCATAACATGAGTGATTCGGCAGATTTGGATTCCTATATATCCACTCATGTGGTACTTCATCATACGATTCATATAAGATCCATCTGTCTAGATATCATCATATACATCTAGAAAGCCGTATGCTTTGGAAAAAGCTTGTACGGTTTGGGAAGGGGTTTTGATTGAGAAAAAAGAAGAATCTACTTCAACCGATATGCCCTTAGGCACGGCCATACATAACATAGAAATCACACTTGGAAAGGGTGGACAATTAGCTAGAGCAGCAGGCGCTGTAGCGAAACTGATTGCAAAAGAGGGTAAATCGGCCACATTAAGATTACCATCTGGGGAGGTCCGTTTGATATCCAAAAACTGCTTAGCAACAGTCGGACAAGTGGGTAATGTTGGGGTGAACCAAAAAAGTTTGGGTAGAGCCGGATCTAAGTGTTGGCTAGGTAAGCGTCCTGTAGTAAGAGGAGTAGTTATGAACCCTGTAGACCATCCCCATGGGGGCGGTGAAGGGAGAGCCCCAATTGGTAGGAAAAAACCCACAACCCCTTGGGGTTATCCTGCGCTTGGAAGAAGAAGTAGGAAAAGGAACAAATATAGTGATAGTTTTATTCTTCGTCGCCGTAAATAGAAACATTGAAAATTGAATCTTTGGAATTGGAAATAATGTGATGGGCGAACGACGGGAATTGAACCCGCGCATGGTGGATTCACAATCCACTGCCTTGATCCACTTGGCTACATCCGCCCCTTCCCTTATCTAGCTAAAGGATTTTCTCTTTTTTCCATTCATCATTATACTTCAGATTAAGATCGAGATATTGGACATAGAATGCCAATTTAAAAAATGGAAAAAAAAGGAGTAATCAGCCGTGACACGTTCACTAAAAAAAAATCCTTTTGTAGCTAATCATTTAGCGGGAAGGATTGAAAAACTCAACAGGAGGGAGGAGAAAGAAATCATAGTGACTTGGTCTCGGGCATCTACCATTATACCCACAATGATTGGCCATACAATCGCTATTCATAATGGAAAGGAACATTTACCTATTTATATCACAGATCGTATGGTCGGTCACAAATTGGGAGAATTCGCACCTACTCTAACTTTCGTGAGACACGCGAGAAACGATAATAAATCTCGTCGTTAGTCGTTCTACTAAGTATTCATGTGAAAAGCCTTATCTTCATAGTATTTATAATAGTATTTAGACTTAAGATTATAGTAAGAGTATAGGTATATTTCTTTTTCTAGTATACTAATATACTCACTTTTCTGACTTATCTTATACTATACTTCACCTAGGCACTTATCATTCATTGGCGGGGGAGAACTTTTATGATAAAGAACGAAAATTCGGATAGAGAAGCAAAAGTGTTAGCTCAACATATATGTATGTCTGTTTTCAAAGCACGAAGAGTAATTGATCAGATTCGCGGACGTTCTTATGAAGAAACACTCATGATATTGGAACTAATGCCTTATAGGGCATCTTATCCAATTTTAAAATTAGTTTATTCTGCAGCAGCAAATGCTAGTCATAATATGGGTTTGAATGAAGCTGATTTATTTATTAGTAAAGCTGAAGTCAATAGAGGTGCTATTGTGAAAAAGTTAAGACCCCGGGCTCGAGGGCGTAGTTATCTGATAAAAAAAACCACTTGTCATATAAAGATTTTTTTAAAAGAAAAATCTAAATTTTAGATTCCTATTTAGAAAAGAAAAAATGGATGGAAAAATAATAGAAAAATATGGGACAAAAAATAAATCCACTTGGTTTCAGACTTGGAACAACTCAAAGTCATCATTCTTTTTGGTTCGCAAAACCAAAGAATTTTTCCAAGGGTCTACAAGAAGATGAAAGAATACGGAATTGTATTAAGGACTATGTAAAAAAAAATAAGAGAATATCCTCAGGTTTCGAAGGAATTGCCCATATAGTAATTCAAAAAAGAATAGATTTGATTCAGGTCATAATCTATATTGGATTTCCCAATTTATTAATAGAAGGACGAACACGGGGAGTCGAAGAATTACAGATGAATGTACAAAAAGAATTTCATTCTGTAAACCGGAGACTCAACATTGCTATCACAAGAATTGAAAAGCCTTATGGACAACCTAATATTCTTGCAGAATATATAGCTTTACAATTAAAGAATAGAGTCTCATTTCGAAAGGCAATGAAAAAAGCTATTGAATTAACTGAACAAACGGGTACAAAAGGGATTCAAGTGCAAATTGCAGGGCGTATCGACGGAAAAGAGATTGCACGTGTCGAATGGATCAGAGAAGGCAGGGTTCCCTTACAAACAATTCGCGCTAAAATTGATCACTGTTCCCATACAATTAGAACTATCTATGGAGTCTTAGGCATCAAAATCTGGATATTTGTAAACCAAGAATAAGAAAAGAAAAAAGAAGAAGAATGGACCTTTCTTTATTTCGCCATTCTGGTCATCGATAGAAAAAATTTATAAACTCTTTTCTTCTTTTTCTTTTTTTCTTAATCAAAGAAAAACGAACAATTCTAATTCTATAAGGTTGAATAAAAATTTGATTTACCCTTTATTTAATTTAGATTTTAGTATAATTGCTATGCTCAGTGTGTGACTCGTTAGTTTTTTCTTTAGAATTGAGATTGAAAAAAACAGGCTAACCCCACTATAAACTTAGTAACTATCAAAACTAAAGAAACTCAAAACTAATAACCAACTTATTGCTTCGTATTGTCGAGATCCCAAGAAACAGTCACTATATGACTGAATCGATCATATAGTTGTAGCATTGTAGCAACTGAAATTCTTTTCATAAAAAAGAAATCTGATTATGAATTGTGAAAAAAAAGGGATGTAGAAAAATGGAAGGATGATAGAAAGAGAGAATAAAGATCTCAATGATATATGATTCCCATATGTATGGTTTATGAAAAATTACCCCATAAAAAAGGCAGTGTTATAAAGCATCAACATCAATATAAAATAAAAATACAAAGTATACAATTACAATACAATCAAAATATACAATTACAATACAATAGAATAAGAAATATACAAATAAAAAATAGAAAGAAGATAGAAACATAGAATAAATAAGAAATAAAATAAAAGAAAATAAATGAGATTCAAATATTTAAATAATAATATAAAGAATAGAAAATAGAGAATAATTGAATCGAGCTTCGGGTTAAGAAAAACTGAGGAAATTGACTCGGAAACAAATAAGAGATTTTGTTGAGAGCTCCATTGCAGAGTTCAGGCCTAAACATTAATGGAGAAGCTATGGGAACGATGGAACCTGTGACTACATAGGATTTTCTTGAAAACGAATCAATCCTAATGATTCATTGGGTAGGATGGCGAAATGAACCAAGAAAAAATGGATTTCTTCTGAATGGTCATGGATTGATCCTACAAATGAAGGAGGAAAGAGTCAATATTCGCCCGCGAAACCTTTCTTTATTTTGAATTCTTATTTCATTTAAGGATTTCATTTATTGGCGTGATTCAATTTAAATAGAGGTAAAGTAAAATACTTTATAAATCTTGAAATACTTTATAAATCTTGATAAAAGAAAGAAGCATTATATATAAACAAACACACCTAGTTATCTAGTTAGTTATATATAAAGTTACCTATGTAACAAATTCAATATACAATATAAAAGAAATTAGTATATTCTTTCTTTTCATTTTGATAGAATGAAATACATAAATACATGTGTATATTGAATATTCTTGAATCATTTTATTCGCGAGGAGCTGGATGAGAAGAAACTCTCATGTCCGGCTCTGCAGTAGAGATGGAATTCAGAAACAACCATCAACTATAACCCCAAAAGAACCAGATTTCGTAAACAACATAGAGGTAGAATGAAGGGAATATCTTGCCGAGGCAATCATATTTGTTTTGGCAGATATGCTCTTCAGGCACTTGAACCTGCTTGGATCACAGCTAGACAAATAGAAGCAGGGCGAAGAGCAATGACACGATATGCACGTCGTGGTGGAAAGATATGGGTACGTATCTTTCCCGACAAACCTGTTACTGTAAGACCTACAGAAACACGTATGGGTTCGGGCAAGGGATCCCCCGAATATTGGGTATCCGTTATTAAACCGGGCCGAATACTTTATGAAATGAGTGGAGTATCAGAAACTGTAGCCAAAACTGCTATGGAAATAGCTGCATGCAAAATGCCTATACGAACTCAATTTGTTATTTCAGGATAGGTAAACAAAAGTAAAAGAAGAAGGAAGGAGTATTGAGAATGAAAAAACAACCACAGATTTCTTTATCTCTGGACAGACAATATTTCTTTTTTCCATTATCCCTTGCATTGAAATAAGAGATTCAAATAAAAATGATATGATTCAACCTCAGACCCTTTTGAATGTAGCGGATAACAGTGGAGCTCAAGAATTGATGTGTATTCGAATCATAGGAACCGGTAATCACCGATATGCTCATATTGGCGATGTTATTGTTGCTGTAATCAAAGAAGCAGTGCCCAACATGCCTCTAGAAAGATCAGAAATAATTAGAGCTGTGATTGTACGCACGTGTAAAGAACTCAAACGTGACAACGGCATGATAATACGATATGATGACAATGCAGCGGTTATCATTGATCAAGAAGGAAATCCAAAAGGAACTCGAATTTTTGGTGCGATTGCTCGGGAATTGCGACAGTTGAATTTTACTAAAATAGTTTCATTAGCACCCGAAGTCTTATAGATGAAAATAGGATATATCCTATCTATTCTATATATAGAAATATAGAAAATAGAATATTCAAATATCTGAAATAGATCCGATTAATAGATTGTGTCTCATGCATATATTTGAGATTTAGAATAATTTTTTAGAATTTAATAATTTCAAAAAAAAAATTCAATAAAAAATAAAACAAAAAAGAAGCATGTTTATTATATCAAAATGAGGAGGCACCAATAACTATAGTTCGTCATGGGTAGGGACATTATTGCCGATATAATAACTTCTATAAGAAATGCTGACATAGATCAAAAGGGAAGAGTTCAAATAGTATCTACTAATCTCACTAAAAACATTGTGAAAATACTTTTACGAGAAGGTTTTATTGAGAACGTTCGAAAACATCAAGAAAGTAAAAAAAATTTCTTGGTTTCAACCTTACGACATAGAAAGACTAGGAAAGGGAATAAAATGATTTTAAAGCGTATAAGCCGACCCGGTCTACGAATCTATTCCAACTATCAACGAATTCCTAAGATTTTAGGTGGAATGGGAATTGTAATTCTTTCTACTTCTCGAGGTATAATGACAGATCGAGAAGCTCGACTAGAAAAAATTGGAGGAGAAATTTTGTGTTATATATGGTGATTCTCCTGGGGTACCCCAATTTTCTCTCGAACTTACTATTTGTAAAATAGAGAGGAGAAGTGAATTATAGAACTCTTCCTCTATTAGTTGATACTTAAAGGGGGTTCCCTGGAATGAAAGAACAAAAATTGATTCATGAGGGTTTAATTACTGAATCACTTCCCAACGGTATGTTCCGAGTTCGGTTAGATAATGAAGATCTAATTCTAGGTTATATTTCAGGGAGAATCCGGCGCAGTTTTATACGTATACTACCCGGAGATAGAGTCAAAATCGAAATGAGTCGTTATGATTCAACCAGGGGACGTATAATTTATAGACTTCGCAAAAAAGATTCGAACGATTAGATCATTCTTTTAAACATCCTTTTCGTAGGGATATAATTCGAAGTTCAAAAATGCAATAAACTGATTCTTGTTTCCAAAAAAATAGATTCAGAATGAAAGTCAAGGAATGATAAATATGAAAATAAGGGCTTCTGTTCGTAAGATTTGTGAAAAATGTCGCTTGATTCGTAGGCGGGGGCGAATTATAGTCATTTGTTCCAATCCGAGACATAAACAGAGACAGGGGTAATCCTTCTCAAGTTCTAACTCAAGTACTTTTTCAAAACCATGTACATGTAAAAAGAAAGAAGAAAGGATTCGTTTTCATATGAAATGGATATCCCCGTATCTTTCTGTAGATTTCTGATTCTTCTTTCTTTTTCTTTTATTCTTATGAATATGATCTAATAAAATATGACAAAACCTATAGCAAAAATTGGTTTACGTAAGAATGCACGTATTGGTTCAAATAAGAATGAACGTAGAATACCAAAAGGAGTTATTCATGTTCAAGCGAGTTTCAACAATACTATTGTAACTGTTACAGACGTACGAGGTCGGGTGGTTTCTTGGGCTTCCGCAGGTACTTCTGGATTCAGAGGTACAAGAAAAGGAACACCCTATGCTGCTCAAGCCGCGGCATTTAATGCTATTCGTACATTAGTTGATCAGGGTATGCAACGAGCAGAAGTTATGATAAAAGGTCCAGGTCTCGGAAGAGATGCGGCATTACGAGCCATTCGTAGAAATGGGATGCTATTAAGTTTCGTACGTGATGTAACACCCATGCCGCATAATGGATGTCGCCCCCCTAAAAAAAGACGTGTGTAGAAATAAGAATTCAAGAGATTCCAAGAGAAATAAATGATTCAATGATCTGATCCAATAATCATAAAGAAAAGAAAAATAATAGTATGGTTCGAGAAGAAGTAGCAGGATCCACTCGAACACTACAGTGGAAATGTGTTGAATCAAGAGTAGACAGCAAGCGTCTTTATTATGGTCGTTTTGTTCTGTCCCCGCTTATGAAAGGTCAAGCCAATACTATAGGTATTTCTATGCGAAGGGCTTTACTTGGAGAAATAGAAGGAACATATATCACACGTGCAAAATCTGAAAATGTGCTGCATGAATATTCTACGATAGCGGGTATTGAAGAATCAGTACATGAGATTTTAATAAATTTGAAAGAGATTGTATTGAGAAGTAATCTCTATGGAGTTAGGGACGCATCCATTTGCGTCAGGGGTCCCAAATACATAACAGCTCAAGATATCATCTCACCACCTTCTGTAGAAATAGTTGACACGACACAGCATATAGCTAACCTGACAGAACCAATTGATTTGTGTATTGAATTACAAATCAAGAGAGATCGCGGATATCGTATGAAATCCACAAATGACTCTCACGATGGAAGTTATCCTATAGATATTGTATCTATGCCTGTTCGAAATGCGAATCATAGTATTCATTCTTATGGGAATGAGAATGAAAAACAAGAGATACTCTTTCTAGAAATATGGACGAATGGAAGTTTAACTCCTAAAGAAGCACTTTATGAAGCTTCTCGTAATTTGATTAATTTATTGATTCCTTTTCTACATGCAGAGGAAGAGGACATGAATTTAAAGGAAAATGAAAACAGATGGAATCTACCCCTTTTTTCCTTTCAAGACAGATTCACTAATCTTAAGAAAAACAAAAAAGGAATTCCATTGACATGTATTTTTATTGACCAATCAGAATTGTCTTCCAGGACCTATAATTGTCTCAAAAGGTCCAATATACATACATTATTGGACCTTTTGAGTCACAGTCAAGAAGATCTTATGAAAATGGAAGATTTTCGCATAGAAGATGTAAAACAGATATTGGGCACTCTACAGAAGCATTTTGCAATCAATTTACCTAAGAAAAAGTTTTCATTTTAAATCCATTGGACTTTTTTTCATTTTTTAGTTTTTAGAAATAAAAAAAAAAGAATAGAATGAATTTTTAATCTTCGACACGGTCCATATATTTGCAGAATAGATCATAATAAGATAGATGTATCTAGGGAAGATCCAGAAGGGGATCTTCCTTAGATACCTATGTCGTGGTATTTAACGGTTTAATCAATTTGAAAAAGACCTAAAGTTAGGGATTTCTCAATAGGTAAAGTTGCTCCAATACCTAACCAAAGAGCTACTGCGGTACCGATCAAAAAGACTGTTGTAGCTACTGGACGACGAAATGGATTTTGGAATTTATTGACATTCTCCAAAAAAGGTACTGTCAATAATCCTATTGGTACTGAAACCATTAAAAGAACACCCAATAACTTATTGGGTACTGTGCGAAGTATTTGAAATACGGGAAAAAAGTACCATTCGGGTAATATTTCCAACGGAGTTGCAAACGGATCCGCCGGTTCACCGATCATTGACGGCTCTAGAACTGCTAAGCCCACATTACATGCAATAGTGCCTAGAATTACTACTGGAAAGATATATAAAAGATCATTGGGCCATGCAGGTTCTCCATAATAATTATGTCCCATCCCTTTAGCCAATTTAGCTCTTAATACAGGATCATTCAAATCAGGTTTCTTTGTTATTTGGATAGGTGAATTATTGTAGATCCATCCCCCAAAGGAACCGGACATGATAATTTTTTATCATCCGGCTCGAGCAAGAATCAAAAGAATTACAGAAATAGATCCATAGAACATAAATAGGTCCTAGGTCCATAGAATATCTATATTTCTCTATTTCATACATATCTACATATATAATGTAGAATGACTCTATGTAAGAAAAGATTTATCAAATTCCATTTCCCCGAGTTGCAACGATTCATTGTAAAGAATTCAGTTCTGGCAACAAGGAAATGCTCAATATCCAAGTAGGCTTACAAATTCGATCATGATCAAGCGCTTTTTGGATTGTCTCATTCATGTCTTTTGGTTGGTATTTATCCCCACAACATCTCGATTGTGTTACATACAAAAATACAAAGTTTTTACTTGTTACTAATAAAGTCTAGCCCCTGTGCTTCCTTAGATCCCTTATTTAACTCCGATAGTATCATAGATCAGGGTCGATGCAGAGGAAATGAATGCATCTACATACTATAAAAAACTTACTAAGATTACTATCAAATTAATACGAAATACTAATACTAGCAATTAATTATAAGAAAATTACTAAAAAAAAAAAAAAGAAAAATTAAACAAAGTGGAATAAATAGAACATTGGATTCCACATCACTTATTCTAGGGATCTTACGGAGCCTGTTCATGCATGACATGATTCGGGTATGATCATAGAAAATATTCTCCTCAAGCGAACCGGCCTATCCTATGCTACATAAAGGGACTTACGTGATGGTTGGATGCGGAGACACATTGGGTTGTGAATTCCAACGTGGCGGATAAAATCATATATCTGCATGGACCAATCAATAGTTCAAGTCACACACTCCCATAATCCATCCTCTTTTAGGAAAATATACTTCAACTATTTGATTCGTATCAAATAAACAATACTTCAGAGTTGAATAGAAGTATCCAAATAACATGCCTTATTTTTAAATAATCCATATTTGTAGCAATGAAAGACTCTTGTTCCTCCCCGATATGATAAATTACAAATATCTATGATCTGCCTTCTCTATAAAGGACCCGAAATACCTTGCTTACGTATCATTGAAAAGTGCATTAACATAAATACGGCAGTAAGAAGAGGCAATACAAAAGTATGTAAACTATAAAAACGAGTCAAAGTGGATTGGCCCACACTAGCACTTCCACGTAATAATTCTACCAAAGGCGATCCTATTATAGGAATAGCTTCAGGCACGCCTGTTACAATTTTTACTGCCCAATAGCCAATTTGGTCCCGAGGTAAGGAATAACCAGTTACTCCAAAAGATGCGGTCAATACAGCCAGAACCACCCCTGTAACCCAAGTTAATTCGCGGGGTTTTTTAAACCCACCCGTAAGATACACACGAAATACGTGCAAGATCATCATTAGAACCATCATACTTGCTGACCATCGATGAACTGATCTAATTAACCAACCAAAGTTGGCCTCAGTCATTATGTATTGAACAGAGGAAAAAGCCTCTGTAACAGTTGGACGATAGTAAAAGGTCATAGCAAAACCCGTAGCTACTTGTACTAAAAAACAAGTAAGTGTAATTCCCCCTAGACAATAAAATATGTTGACATGAGGAGGAACATATTTACTAGTTATATCATCTGCAATCGCTTGAATCTCGAGACGTTCCTCGAACCAATCATATACTTTATTGAGATAGGTAACCCAAGAAAGACTCCCCCTCTGAGAGCCGTATATGAGAATTTCATCTCGTACGGCTCAAGCCGAAACACACAAATACTAGTTTCAACGGATATGGAATAGAGAGTTTAAAACTTCTTGTGGCTTAGCCGCTTGACTCGATTTGACCAAAAGATACGAAGTAAGAAGAATCCGGAATCTCTTCTTTGTGATGATAATGCCAAGAAATACAATCTCAAGTTGGCTCATCCATCTTTCTTTATGTTAATCCTGACAGGCCTCTTGAATCTTCTCTTCCCTATCTTTTTTTTGATAGGAATTCTCTTGTTGAGACCCTATGAATCAATTGAAACCTCAGATTCATACTAAAACCACGATGATTTAAGAAAACCAAAGCTAAACTCAAAGGTTTTCTGAGTAAAAACCATTTGATCATCACTTCTTTAATGAATGTAATAACTCAACAAAATCTAGAGAAAGAGATTTCTTTCGGTCAAAAGAAGTATGAAGTAAAAAATTGTTTGATTTATAAAAGACCTATTTCCCTTTTTTTAATCCGGTTGCGAGGTCTGAATAATAGGTATGAATCATAGTTCAAATATTTCTTTTCTTGATCTATTCTATATAGTCCGTGCTCCAGAGACTAGAATAAATATCTGACGAGGTAGAATCATCTTGATAGAGATGACAGGTCCATTCTCTGTATTATCAATAGGATCAATTATAACAAGTCACACGCTCATATTCCGGAAATGAAATATCGAAACAAATAAATTTCACGATCGAACTACCAGAATGGTCTATAAATCCAAATCTTAGGTAATCTTAAGTTGAAGTATTAAGTATTTTAAGCATTAAGTAAGTATAAGTAAAATAATCTTTTTTGATTGAAAAACTAAGACTTCATAGTTTTTATGAACTAATTAATTGAAATTCCATCCAGTAAAACAGATGAATTATAAATTTCTAAAATAATAGATAGAAATATTGCAAATAGAGCCATTGCAACTCCCATAAGTGGTGTAGTCCCCCACCCTGGAGCTACTTTTCCATATTCCGAATTCAATGGTTTCAATAAACTCCCTACGCCAGTTCGTC